TACGAAACGTACTTTGACGAAGAAAGTGGGAATACTAGACAAGAGGGTATTGAACAATTAAAGGAATATTTAGAAGAAGAAGATAGAGCTAATATTAATACTCATAAAAGTCTTAAATTTAAATTAGACCAGATTAAAGAAGAAATAAATAAAAGGAAAGCTGTTGAAGAAAATCAAAAAGCTGTTGAAGAAAATCAAAAAGCTGTTGATGAAAATCAAAAAGCTATTGATGAAAATCAAAAAGCTGTTGATGAAAATCAAAGTACATTTCTTTCAATATTTCCCATAATTCCAATAAATAGTTTAAGTATTGTTCGTATATTATTAATGACATTTTCATGTCTTATTTCTTTTAAATTTATTGATTTTAACATTAAGGATTTTATAGTTAATATGCCAGAAGTTACAGTACCTATAATACTTACAAGTACTGTGTTATTTGTACGAGAATATTACGTATTATATAGTAGAATTAGAAAGTACTATAAGATTGGAAAAATAATTTACATGTTTTGTAAAGAAAAATTATATTCTTTTTACAAAAAAATCTATATATTATTCAAATAAAATGTGGTTAAAAATTTTTCTAAAGTTATATTTTATGGTATCTTACACAATTCTATGCCTATATTCGTAGAATTTGTATACTTAAAAAAATTATATCTTGATTACTAAAACAATAGTATAAAAAAAAAAGGTATTTTGGATATTGCTATGCATTTTAATTGCAAAACATAAATATAATATTTAATTACTTCTAAAATCTAATTAACATAAAATTTATTAATTAGATTAAAAAAAAAAGAAATTAGCTCAATAGGTAGAGCAATCTCTTATGTATTATATATATTAAATATAATGAGAAAGGTTAAGAGTTCGAATCCCTTATTTCTTACTCTTTTAAAGGATAAGTACTTAAATATATTTACCTTTAAAAGAAATTTAGTTACAATAAAGTTAACATTTTTTAAAAATTTTTTTAAGTAAAAATATATTTTACTATTGCCTAAATTTATACCAATAATACATAATAAATAATGAATGCCATTTATTTTCAAAAACTATCCTAATAATATTAATACAGGATTAGATCCTAATTTTAATATAGAAAAAAAAACTAAAATACAAAATAATTTAAAACAAAATACAAAAAGTAAAATAATTTTTCGTCAATATCCTACTAAAGAATGATTTAATAGTGTATACTCTTACAATAAATCTTATATTAAATCCTTAATTATATACGATAAAATCGTAAATAAACTAATTTACTCTTATTGTAATATATTACAAGACAAAATAAAAATATTATTTAAACGTAGACGTGATAATAAAATACGTTATTCAGCTGATAAAGTATATGTTAATAAAATCGAAGTAAAACATTGTAATAATAGAATCAATCTTGATTTACTTATATTTAATAAAAGTAAATTATTTATTGAAGGATTTATAAGAAATATTATTACAGTAAAAATAACTGAACAAAAAAAAGATATGAAAAAGATAAAAAATATACCAGAAAATGTACTAGATGACATCAAATACATAGAAGAAGTTAAAATAAAAAATATGAAGTCTAAATGAGATTTAAAAGAAAGTTATTCAAATAGTAATAAATATGACTTAGATACTATGACAATAGATAAACAACAAAATCTACAAAAAGATATTATATCTAATTCAGAATTTGAAAACAGAGTATTTCATACATTAAAAAAGGACTTTTTTACTTTGGATAAATGAAATATTTCTATATTTAAAAATATAACGAGTGTTATAGAACACTTTACGAATATTCTAACATATAAGTATGTTAATTTTATTAAAACATACGACTACTTAACTGAATCAGCAAAAAGAAGTTTTAAAACAAAATCCGATATACTTAATTATTCTAAATCTATTAATTTTTATAAAAGCAGATTTAGTAATATGAATTTAAACTGAGGAAATTATGGTATAATTAGTTTAATAGAGAAGTTGTATAAAAAAAAACCAGTATTAGATGTAGTTGAATTAAAAGGTATACATTTAAGTAGTGGTGCTTTTGTATCTGCATTAGCTTTAAAGCTAAGAAATAGAAAAAATAGTGCAATAACAATTTTAAGAAGAGCTATATTGAAAATGGTAAAAATACCAGATTTACATACACTTATTACGTTCGATGATAATATTGAAGAAATTAATAAAAATAATGTTGTAAAAACTCTTCAATCCCAAGTTGTAAGTGGTGTAAGATTTAAAGCATCAGGTAGATTAACTAAACGTTTAACTGCGATGAGAGCTGTTTCTAAATTAACATATGTAGGTGGTTTAAAAAACGTACGTTCTTCATATAATGGTAAATCATCTAGTGCGCCAAAAGGTTATATGACATCAAATTTAGAACACAGTTTAAAGAACTCTAAAACTAGAAATGGAACTTTTGGAATAAATTGTTGAGTAAATAGTCATTAATTACACTTTATATGTTTATACCTCTATATAATTATACTATATATATATGTATTAAAAATATTCATTATTTGTTTTTTGTAAAGATATAATAAGTATATATAATAAATATATACAAGCATATAGAATATAAATAGATATTTTTAATACAAAATATAATCTAATTAGTATAAAACTTACTTCTAAAAAAAAGAGAAATTAGCTCAATTGGTAGAGCAATTTCTTATGTTTTAAATGCATTTATTTAAAACAATGAAAAAGGTTAAGTGTTCAAATCACTTATTTCTTGTTATTTTAAAATACAAGTATTTAAATAGATTTCTCTTAAATAAATATTTCTATCCACTGTTTATTAAAAATAATATACCGAGTCACTTTATATAGTGTTTCTATCTAGTATTTATTAATAAATATATATCAATAATTTATAAAATTTATGTCTATTCTATAGACAATTGACCTGATTATTTAAAATATGCTTGTTAACTCAATGTAATTTTAAAATCAGTTTTTTTATTTACAAAATGTTATATTTTCCAACACTTATTTCTGTTCTTGAAGTATTGGCTGTTACTGTACCTGTTTTATTAACGGTAGCTTTTGTAACTGTAGCTGAAAGAAAAACTATGGCTAGTATGCAAAGAAGATTAGGGCCTAATGCAGTAGGTTGATATGGTTTACTTCAAGCATTTGCCGATGCTCTTAAACTATTATTAAAAGAATATGTTTCTCCTACACAAGCCAATATAGCATTATTCTTTCTTGGTCCTATAATTACTTTAATTTTTGCACTTTTAGGATATGCGGTAGTACCATATGGTCCCGGTTTAGTATTATTAGATTATAACATAGGTATCTTATATATGTTGGCTATGTCTTCATTATCTACATATGGTATTTTATTAGCAGGATGATCAGCTAATTCTAAATACGCATTTTTAGGATCAGTTAGAAGTACAGCTCAATTAATTAGTTATGAATTGATTCTAAGCTCCGCTATACTTATAGTAGTATTATTAGCAGGTAGTTTAGATATAACTGTTATTATAGAAGCTCAAAGAGCTACTTGATACGTAGTACCTTTATTTCCTATTTTTATTGTATTCTTTATAGGATCTATTGCAGAAACAAATAGACCTCCATTTGATTTAGCAGAAGCTGAATCAGAATTAGTTAGTGGTTTTATGACAGAACATTCTGCTGTTATTTTCGTATTCTTTTTCTTAGCTGAATACGCTAGTATTATTTTAATATGTATTTTTAATAGTATATTATTTTTAGGTGGTTACTTGTTTGATTTTAACTATTTCTTATACCCTTATTTTTATCTATTACAGTTTATTGCAGGTGATAGTTATATGTATTTAACAGATAATGAAACTAATTTTAACGTAATTGATTTTGATAATTATAATTCAATTATAGGAACAACTGTAAGCGGTATAGTGATAGGGGTTAAAACTTGTATGATGGTATTTGTTTTCATATGAGCTAGAGCTTCTTTCCCTAGAATTCGTTATGATCAACTTATGACTTACTGTTGAACTATTTTATTACCGGTAGTAATTGCCGGAATTATATTAGTTCCATGTATATTATATAGTTTTGAAATAATGCCTTGTAATATACCTTTATTATAAAATATAAAAAAAATAGTATAATTCTATTATTCACATAATTAAAAATCATGTATTTAATATACAATATATCATAATAATTTATTGTTAAAAAAAACAGTTACAGTTATATATATTTTTATATATTGAGTTTCATTATTTTTCTTATCTACACAAAATGAAAGCTATGTAATTTCTTATATAAATCTTTTATAAAAACTTCTTATAAAAAAGAAATCCTTCTAGTCAGAAGAAATAATGGGAGAAGATTCATTTATAATTCATTATATGATTTAGTAAAGCCCATTTTTTAATAATAACTATATATCTAAATATATATGTTAAATATATCTATATATTAAGCGGTTGTAATTAAATACCTATATTAATAATATAAAATAACATTATTAATATAAACATAATGTAATTAATTAATTTACACCTATAAAGTACATAGCATTTTTATACAGATATTGTATATAGTATTTATATACTTAAGATATAAAGCGTTTTCCTTTAAATAATATTATATTTTATTATAACACAAGATACCTAACTACGTTATTCTACCTAAATTAATATACATTACTTACAATCTTTTCAAATATTATATTATTTCCAACACTATTAATAAAAATAATACTAAACTAAATTAATAGACAAATTACTTTTCTAATTATTTAGTTAATACTTTTATTAAACGAGCTTTTTCTAGTGTCGTAAAATCAATGAAGTATAATAAACATAATTTTTGATAAATAGATTTAATCATATTATACTCCATAGGTAGGGTAAATCTATCGATTTATTGCTTATATAGTTATTATTAAAAAATGGGCTTTACTAAATCATATAATGAATTATAAATGAATCTTCTCCCATTATTTCTTCTGACTAGAAGGATTTCTTTTTTATAAGAAGTTTTTATAAAAGATTTATATAAGAAATTACATATATTTATATCATAAAATGATATATAACTACTATTCACATACTAATTATTATAATACTTTAAAATATTTATCTTATTTATGTAACAAATTATATTTTTATTTTCGAAGTCCACATGCACGCATAGCTAAATTAACACTAGCTTCTCAATTATATTCTCTATCACAACCATTACATCAACGTCTAAAACAATTATGACAGTGATAATGCATACTACGAAGATGTCTATGGCAATTAAAGCAATGACCGTCATCTTTGTCCAGATTATGACTATTTGACTCATTTCAAATATGTCTTGTTGATTGTTCTTTTACAATACCGTATGATTCATCTCATTTATCATTCATAGTTTTATGTACTTTTACATTATCGCAAGTATACACATTACCTGGTTTCATGTTATAGGTATTGTGAGCATTTAATTCTTCACCATGTTCAGCAATAGTATAAAGATTAGGAGAATCTCCTTGACCGTACACAACAGTATATTGTTTAGGAGGAGTAGGTGCAGGTGGAGTATAGTTTTTAAAAGCGTCTTTAATAAATATACTAGTTCTTGGTCTATTTGAATAAGGATTTGATGCTTCTCCACCTGTATTTGTTGGATTAGATGCTTCCCCACCTGTATATGTTGGATAAGGTACTTCTTGACCTGTATTTGTTAAATTTGGATTTGGGTTACCTCCAGAACTTAAAAATACATGTTCTTTTCAACTTGGTGAAGAAACAATACCTACTTCTGAATTATCATTCATATACATTGAATGAGCGTATTCTTTTCCAAATAAATCTGTAAAAAGTCCATTTGTTATAGCATATTCAAATAAAGTGTAATACACATACATCATATAAATTACATAAAAGATTAAAAATATGACTGTTAGAGATAAATTAGCTAATATAAAATATAAAAAAAATTTACCACTTTTATTATATCAGTATTTAATAGTATCTTTTATATAAAAAATATTTCTCTTAACTGTAGATAGTACTACTATTCAAAATAATAATGCAAAACAAGTATGGTAATAACCATTATTATTATTTTGGAAATATATATCTCAATCTTTTGCTGCATCACAACTAATAACATTAGAATCAAAGCAATAAATTAAAGTTGAAACTGAATAATGAATTGCATCTAGTATAGGACTAGGGTAAATACCAAACAATACTGTAGGTACAACTAAAATGAATAATATTGTAAATTCTCTTTTAGTTAAATCTGGTATACTAAAATTAAACATACTTGAGTAAGTACCTCCAAATGCTATTCTTTGGTACATGTATATTGTATATGCTGCAGAAAAGATTATAGAAGAGCTGGCAAACACACCAAATAATGATGATCTTTCAAATACTCCATATAATGATAAGAATTCTCCTATGAAATTTAATGATAAAGGAGCTCCACAATTTGCAAGACATAAAATAAAGAATAATATAGCAAATAATGGCATTACTTGAGTAACTCCTCTATAGTAAGAAATTACTCTAGTATGAGCTCTATCATATAATACACCTCCTGCACAAATAAATAGACCTGGTGACACAAATCCGTGAGCCAATCCTAAGTTTATAGCACCTTCAATACCTTGTATAGAATTACTGAATACACCTAAAAGATAAACTGCCGCATGAGAAACAGAACTATATGCTATAAGTTCTTTAATATCAATTGTTCTTAATGTACTAAGACTAGCATATATTATAGTAATAACACCTATTAAGAATATTATGTAAGTGTATTCCATATAAGCTTTAGGTAATATAGGTAAAATTAATCTTAATATACCATATAAACTTAATTTAAGAACAATTGCGGCTAAAATAATACTTCCTCCTAAAGGTGATTCAACGTGAGCCTTTAAAAGTCAAGTATTTAAAAAAATTGTGGGAGTTTTTACAGCAAAAGCTATAAAAATACCATAAAATAAAAAAAGCTGTGTAATATATAGGAAATTTCCTTTAAATATTGTATCAAAATCAGTAGTACTCATAATAGATGACATTGCTAATATAGATAATAATAGAAATAAAGAACCCAATAATGTGTATAAGAATAGATAAAAACTAGCCTTTACCCTATTATCTGAACCAAAGATACCTATTAATATAAATAATGGAGGTAAAATACTTTCAAAAAATATATAAAATAATAAAATATCTAATACTAAGAAAACGGCTAAAAGAAGAGTTTCTAACAATAAAATTATTATAACATATGATTCAACATCTTTAGTTATTGATTTTCAATTAGATACTAAAGAAATAGGAATGATTAAGGTAGTTAATAATATGAAATATATTGATAAACCATCTACACCTAAATAAAAATCAAAATAACTTACTTCATGATATTCTTGTACAAATTGAAATTGATTTGTACTAAAATCAAATAAAATAAATATTACTAAAGAAATAAAAAAGTTTATAGTTGATATAGTTAAAGCGATTCTTTTTATATTTCTTAAAGAAATTCCAGTGTCTTTAGTAACTAAAATAGCAAGTGCACCAATTAAGGGAGTTATAAGTAAAGATGATAATAACATTTGTAAATAAAATAAAAATTATTAAGTAAGTTCCTCTATAATATAGAAAATGGTAATATACCAATCTATTTTTACTAACACCATATTTATAATAAGGTAAATAAATTCTAGAAAAAGACTAAAAAAGAGTTTCTAAAAATAAAATTATGATAACAAAAGATTCAACATCTTTAGTTATTGATTTTCAATTAGATACTAAAGAAATAGGAATTATTAAGCTAATTAAAATAAAAAACAGATATAAATATATTTTATTACTTTTTTACAATTGAAAAATAAATGTTTATTACTACTTTTTAAAAATTAGATAAGCATTAAGTTAATTTTTCTGATTTAAAAAATTAGTGTTTATATAATGAATTTAATCGCTTAAATTCTTGTATTTTATCTGTTAACTGAGAAACATAATTCGGGTCATCCAGTTTGAGTTTTTTTTCTAAATGAATTCCTTTTTGTAGCAATTCATTTATTTCTTGACCTCTCGTAGTAATTAAACGATCTATTATACCTATTCTTGAACTAACTTTCTTAGCTGCTTCATCTGTCATATCGTGTGGTACATCTATACTCATACTACCCATTGAATCTGTCATGACATTAATTCCTGATTGCGTAACAGTCATATTAAATTGATTTATAAAGTTTGCAAGTTGAGGAAGTAATGTATTTACCTCTGTAACTATTTCCGTTATGTTAATTTCAGATTTTAATGGTTTAGATACAAAACTATGAGGGTTAACCATTTCAGAACTGCAAAAGCTTAGTCCTGAATACACATTTGGATGAGCCAATACAATTAATAATAATGTAATAATTGTAGTTTTATAGTTTTGTAAAAATTGAAATTCGTTTATAGGAAAAATAAATATTACTAAAGAAATATAAATAAAAAAGAATATAATTAATATAGATAAAGCGATTTTTTTTATATTTCTTATAGTTCCAGTGTCTTTAGTTGCTAAAATAGTAAGTGGGCTAATTACAGGAGTTTTAAATAGAGATAATAGCATTTGTAAATTAAAAAAAACTGATTTTAAAATTACATTGAGTTAACAAGCATATTTTAAATAATCAGGTCAATTGTCTATAGAATAGACATATATTTTATAAATTATTGATATACATTATATGTGTTTTAATATAATAGTGAAATATGTTTATTTTTTCGAATAGGCTTTATTAAATAAATCTTCTCCTATTGATTCTTCCAAAGAGAAGGATTTCTTTCTTAAAAAAAAAAAGAAGTTATATTTTTAAGAAGGTAAAACATACCTCCTTTTAATTTAAATTAAAAAGAATGGATTCTAATATATTTTATTTAAATACCATAAATAAAAATGTAAAACCGAGAATTGTTTAGGTACAATATAACATTACTAAGTAATCTGCTAGGTTAATTTTTATAAAAAGATATAAGAACTAGTTAAATAACTGTAAAATTGTAGTTAAATGGATTTCTGTTATAAATCATAACAATTTTACTTAATGTAATTCTAATGCATCTTTTATATAAGAACATGATAAAACTACAAACACTTGAGATTGTATAAAAGCAATACCTAATTCTAACCCTGAGAAAGCTATAATAAAAGCTAATGGTAATAATCCTAAGAAAAAGAAAATTATACCTGAACTCATTATATTGTAAGTAAATCCACTAAGTATATTTAATAGCATGTGACCACTTAAAACATTAGCAGCTAATCTTAATCCTAAAGAAACATTACGTGCTAGGTATGAAATTGTTTCAATTATCACTAATAAAGGTAATAACCCTAAAGGACAACCAGCTGGAACAAATAAAGAAAAGAATTTTAATCCGTGTTCTTTGAATCCCAATACTGTTGCACCTAATACTACAGTAAAGCTAAGAGAAAATGTTAATATAAAATGTGATGTTGATGCAAAACTATAAGGTACCATTCCTATTAGATTGTTTATTAATATAAAGATAAACAGTGCATACATAAATGGGAAATATATTTGTCCATTTTTATTGTTAATTTGATTTACAACAATACTGTGTATTGTAGCATATAATGTTTCTTGACTTAAAGATCATTTGTTAGGAGTTATTTTAGAATGGTTAGTAGCTAAAATACTAAAGTAAAAAGCTAAAAGTGCAGCTATTACCATGTATAAACCTATATTTGTAATTGAAAAATTCATATTGGCTAATAAAGGTGTTTCTATACCAAATAGATTTCTTATTTCAAATTGGTCAAGAGGACTTATTATTGTGTTATAATTTAACATATATATATAATATCTTTGGGGGAGAAGTACAAGTGTTTTATTCATAATGATAATTGTAACTATCCGATAATGCTAATTGCAAATTTAGATAATACTAAATGTAATTATACAGAATGCTGATTATAATTATTCAATAATGAATAGTATTCATTAAAGCTAATTGTAATTGTTCATCTAAGCTAATTATAATTGTTCATAAAACTAATTATAATCATTAAAAACAAAAATTATTCATATGTTATATATATATACTTTTTAAAATTAGTATAAATATATGATTAAACCTAGTTAATCAATGCTAATTATAAGTTTATTACTTGGATATAAGTAAGCCGGTTCATGTGTGTAACGTTCGACTAAAATAAAGATTAATTTAGGCTTTCTTTTTTCAGTATTATAATAAAATAAAAAGTTTTTAAAATAAAAGTTTTAATAAAATACTAAAAGTTTTAATAAAAGTTTTAATAAGACTAAAAGTTTTTATTAATTCAAATTTCTGTGAATGACCCAAGCTTATGCTTCGCTTTTATAAGCGACATATAATCACCGGACTTCCCTACTATTGTCTTTAAAATATTAACTATAATATAAAGATTACTATAATAATATAAAGATGAATTACATTTGTATCACAAGTTTAAAAATAAAACTTACCTTTTTAACATTTGACGCTATTGTATATAAGAAATATATAGTTTAAATATATACCGCTATTTTATAAAAAAAAGGCTTACTTACTATATGTATTTATAACGCTATTTTAAAAGGTAAATTCAATAGATAAAACAATAGATTTAAGGAAAAAATTAATATATATTAATATTTTTTTTTGTTTATGGGCTTTACTAAATCATATAATAAGTTATAGATTCATCTTCTCCCTCGATTGCTATGTAAATATGCATTTACGAACGCAATTTTCCATTATACTAAATTATATTTATCTTATGGGATAAACTATATTATTATATAATGGGATAATTTATACTATTAAATAAAAATTTCTACTAAAAATAATAAATATTACTTGTTTCATAGCAAGTTACCAGTATTATAATTTTTGAAATACTTTTTTTTAATAATAAATGTATATATTTATAAAAAAAAATATATTGTTTTTAATAATTAGATATTTCTATATATCTATTTATTTTTTTGTACTTGTATTCATATCTATGAAAGTATTTTCAATAACAGTAATACCATACATTACAACTGTAAAGTATAAGAAATATAAAACAGTACTTATTTGACCAAATTCAATAAATGGAGACTCTACGTGTTTAGCTCCTAATTGCATTAAAATTAAGAAATTAGCAACAAACACAAAAAAAGCTCATTTACTTATAGGTCTGAATTGCATACCTCTTGATCTACTTACATCTGTAATAGGAAGTAATAGTAAACTAAGAATAGCAGCAAACATGGCTATAACTCCTAATAATTTATTAGGAATTGATCTTAGTATAGCGTAGAAAGGAAGAAGATATCATTCTGGAACGATAGCTGCAGGTGTTTGCATAGGATTTGCCATTACATAATTTTCGCTATCTCCTAATACATTAGGCATAAAGAATACAAATAAAGATAATACAAATATAAATGCAAATACTGTAATAAGATCTTTAAATAAGTAGTATGGTGCCATAGAAATTCTTTCATAATTACCTGATATACCTAGAGGATTTCCAGATCCAGCTGTGTCGTGTAAAACGATTAAATGCATTAGTGCTAAAGCAGCTAACACAAAAGGTAAAACAAAGTGTAATGAGAAAAATCTATTTAATGTAGCATTGTTAACAGAGAAACCTCCTCAAATAAACTCAACTATATCTTGTCCTACTCAAGGAATAGCACTCATAAGATTAGTAATAACTGTTGCACCTCATAATGACATTTGCCCATAAGGAAGAACATATCCCAAGAAAGCTGTAGCCATCATTAAAATAAATATAATAGTACCAATAGTTCATACTAAAGTTCTTGGTGCTCTATATGATCCGTAATACATACCTCTACCTATGTGTAAGTAAACAATGAAAAAGAATGCTGAAGCAGTATTACTGTGTAAGTAACGTATTAATCACCCGTTATTTACATCACGCATAATATGTTCAACACTATTAAATGCTTCGGCTACACTAGGGTTGTAGTGCATAGCTAGTGTTACACCTGTAACTATTTGTATAATTAAACAAATAGCTAATAAAGAACCAAAGTTTCACATATAGCTTAAATTTAAAGGTTGAGGTGCATCAATTACGAAAGAATTAACTAATTTTAAAATAGGATGACTTTTTAATAATCTCATTTATTTGTGTTATTGTTTAATTATTCATTAATCTAGTAAATTATTTCACAATAAAATTGTATATAAACTATTTCATATAAAATGATTTCATATAAAAAAGCTTTTTAATGTGATACTATATTATATATTGTAAATTATCCGTGTTTATTTAAGATTTAATGTAAAAATAGTTTAAATGTAAGAATAGATTTATTTTCCATATATATTGTTTACATTGCTATTTATTGTTATAAACCTATATTTTATAACTTTATTTTATACATTGTTATATTTATTTATATATTCTATATATTAATATGTATTTTATCAAAAAATTATTTTTTTTTAATGGGCTTTATTAAACGAATCTTCTCCCATTACTTCTTCTAAATAGAAGGATTTCTTTTGTTATAATAAAAGAAGTTGTAAATTATATAAAATATAGTACTATAACATAATTGTTATAGGGTAATTAAGTCATAATAATAATACATATAGTATATATCATAATATATATAATATGTTTAATTAAAAATTAATCTAGAGAGTCGGTGAAAACTTCTACACTTTCTCTTATAGTTCTTAATCCATTTTCATAAAAATCTCTAGCATCACTTTGTGCTGAATCAATTTGAGCACGTTTACTATCTGTAATACCAGGTTGAGCTCTTTCTAGATCGGCTTGTTCATCTACTTTATCTTTAAGTCCCCTAAGTGCATCAGCTATATCATTAGCTTGTTCTTGTACTCTTTGAGGATCATTATTACACCGTTCTCCTATTGTAAAACCACTTGGTATTTCTTCTACGGATTTCATAAGATGATCCACCTTAGTATGTAATACACTAGAAGCTATAGCTAATTTTGGATAACGTAATGTTAAAAGTTTTATAGCTAATCTTGATACATGTAAAATAAGTAGACTAAACCCTTTAAATAAAGGTACTAGAATAAATTTAAAAATTCTTGACTCATAAATATATAGGAATCATTTTGATTGAATGATATATTTATTGAAATTAGATACAATAATTGATTTAAACGATTTTATAGATATAAAACGAGATTGATACAATTCTAATCCAAAGGATCTATATCGTCTAGAAATTAATAATGAAGATGAATACAAGAATAATGATAAAGACATTGCTAAGAACACAATAATAATAACATTATTATTATATAGATTGAATAAAAGATAAAACATTAGACCTGTTAAAATATATAATGCATATGATGTAATAACACCAGTGTTTAATCTGTCGATATTATTACTTATATTAAGTAATCCTTTCTCTAGACCTCAAGGTCCTACATATTCCACGGATCCTTTATCCATTACTTTAGTAGTCTGTCCACCAAGTTTTAACACAACACCCGTAATGTATATATTATAAAATAACTCTATTAAGAAACGTTGGTTAAAGAAACCAAATATATTATAACCTATTCTAGATAATTTAAAATAGATTAATATAGTAGGTAAGAATTCAGACAATACTATAGCAATTATACTTAACGAAATAGTAAATATTAAAGGCAATAGTTTAAATAAAGTTGGTACTCCAAACTCAGTATCTAACATAATTTCATGAGAAGGATGTATAAATAAAGCATTATCTGAGAAAAATCCTGAACCCAATCCTATAAACATATCTTTTGTTATAAACCCAAAGAATATAGAGAATACAGCTAAGATCATTAAAGGTAAGCTCATAAAAATATCACCTTCATGTGCATTTTTATAATTTATTAAAGGTCCATTAGGATTTGTCAAGAATGTTAAATAAAGTACTTTTACAGAATACAATGTAGTGAACATTGCTCCTATAGTAGCTATAGCATAAACCACAGTACTAGAGAAAAAATACTGACCATAAGCAGATTCTAGTATAAAATCTTTAGAATAGAATCCAGTCATAAAAGGAAAGGCTACTAAACTTAAAGAAGCTATAAGCATCACAGAATAAGTAAGAGGTAAAAATGGTTTTAACCCTCCATATCTTCTAAAATCTTGATTATCTGCTACAGCATGAATTACAGATCCAGCTCCCAAGAATAAAAGAGCTTTATAAAAAGCATGATTTACTAAATGAAATAAAGCTATATTATAAGAAGATAAACCTATAGCTATCACCATCATACCTAATTGGCTCATAGTTGAATAAGCTATAACTTTTTTTATATCTTGTTGGAATAATCCTATTAAAGAACTAAATACAGTTGTAATTGATCCTAATATAAAACATACGGTTAGTACTGGTGTACTATATTCTATTAAAGGAGATGAACGCATTAAAAGATATACTCCTGCAGTAACCATAGTGGCAGCATGAATAAGTGCAGATACAGGTGTAGGACCTTCCATTGCCATAGGTAGTCATAAGTGAAGTCCTACCTGAGAACTTTTAGCCATAGCTCCAATTAATAAACATATACCTATAATTGCAACAATATATTCATTCATATAAGAAGCTAATGAGAATACAGTTGAATAATCTAAATTACCAAAAGCTAAGAATATAACAAACATACCTATAGTTAAAAAACAGTCACCTACTCTATTTGTTAAAAATGCTGAAAGAGCACTTTGATTTGCTGCTATTCTAGTGTATCAAAAACAAACTAAAAGATAAGAACAAACTCCAACACCCTCTCAACCTACAAACATAACTAAGTAGCTGTCACCTGTAACTAATATTAACATCATAAAAGTGAACAAGCTTAAATAACTAAAAAATCTCTGGTTATGAGGGTCATGACCCATATAACCTATTGAATATATATGTACTAAAGTAGAAACGATTAATACAGGTATAAGCATAGAAACGGTTAATGAATCAAAAAAGAAAGCTCAGTATACACTTAGTGATTCTGAGTCAATTCATCTAATTACCTGTATAGCTACAGGTATATTGTTTAATCCAACTTCAAAAAAGGATAGTGCAGCTAATATTGTTGTAACTACAACAGCTGTACATGTAATAATATGTGATCCTGAGACTCCAGATTTTCTACCAAAAAACCCAGAAACTATTGATCCTAATAAAGGTAAACTTACTAAAGCTAAATACATTATTTAAATTCTATGTTAATATTTCCTCTTAATCTATAAAAAGCTACTAGAATACCTAAACCTATAGCAGATTCTGCACCTGCTATAGCAATGATATATATAGCATAGGTTTGACCTAATATATCGTCGAAGCTAAGCGAACTAACCAATATTAAAAACGTAATAGCCAATAGCATTATTTCAATTGAAATAAGCATTAGTATAATGTTTTTTCTGTTTAAAACAAAACCCAAAATACCTATTGTGAATAAAATAAGTGATAAATTCATTGTATAAAAAACTAAACTAATATCTTTGAATCAAAGAAAATAACTGTTATAGTTTATTTTTTTTTTAGAGTTCTATAACATTTATTGTCATTTTCTTATTTTCGTAGACAAGAAACTTACATTAGCTCTTATTTCTACCGATTAAATACTTAATCAAAAAAAATATATTCCTCTTTATAATAGAAATCTACAAATATATTTGCATATACTTTTTATTTAGAGCGAATGTAGGGATATGAAGGAGTCGAACCTTATATTTATGATCTGCAATCAAAATGCATAGCCGTATGCAACATATCCCTTTTTTTATTAAAAAAAAATTTTTTAATTTTATTGGATGAATTTCATTTAAACGAAATTCAATTAAATAGATTTAATTGAAGTTTAATTATAAAAAAGGTGTAATTATAATTATGGATAAGGTTAAGGATTTTGAGGATTTTGAGGATAAGGTGGATTTTGACTTTGAGAAGCAGGAGGATTTTGAGGACCTTGAGGATTTTGAGGACCTTGAAGAATTTGGCTAGGTTTACATCCACAGTTAAAATGAGAACAGAAACATGTTAAACATCTATTACATCTTGTTCCTCTCTCATACTCTAAACTAGGCATAACTGGTCTACCATGCGAACATATTTTATTTTTATATGCTTGATAGTCTCTGTCTCCATTCAGTTGGTGTCTGTACATAATACTATGAGGGCATGGTTCTGGAATTTCTGGTATTGGTTTATAATCAAAAGGTTGTACTACTTTTCAATCTCAAGGATTCTTACCACTCATAAATACAATACTTCCTATCAGTAAACCAAAAGTTGCTACTACATTTGGATTCATATATAAGGTATTCCATGTAATATTTTCTATTTCAGGAAAACTCATTTCTTCGAACATTAAAAAAACACTCCCTATAAAAGGATCGTAACTTAGATAGGCATGTGGTGTAGATAATTCTTCTTTATCATAAGATAAAGTTTGTCTACTATGAATTGTTAATGCATTTTTACCTAACTCAAATACAAATCCTAAGGTTAGTAATAAAAAAAATACCAACATAAGTACTAAACCAATACTATCGTTAACGTAACCACTCACACCATAAGGATACATTAGTACAATTTCCAAATCAAAAAGTAAAAACAGAATTGAAAACACAAAAAATGCAATATGGAATTCCGTTCTATTTTGTTCTAAGAACGATTTAAACCCACATTCAAAAGCACTATCTTTTTCTTGGTATGGGTTATGGGGTGCTAATAATAGGTTAATACCTAATAATAAAATAGCTAATATAGGTATAAATACAATAAAAAAAGTTGTACTTGTCATTTATATATTAAAAAGTAATAATGCTAATATATTAGCTAGGCTTAATAATTCTTCAGGTATAAAAATAAATAATGAGATTAATAATGTTATAATTGAAATAGATAAACTTAATGAACTTGATAAAACAATATTATTAATTTTAAATTCTACCTCTTTAATAATAGTATTTTTTTCAGTAATTAAACCATCGGCACTAAAACTATTTAGTTCCTCGTCTAAAGTATAATCATTTTTATCAAAAAAAATTTGTTTTATTATAGCTAAATAATATACAGCACTTATTACACTTGTTAGTATAGCAACTAACGACATAAAAATATAACCGTTATCAATAGCTGCACTTAAAATCATCTGTTTTCCAAAAAATCCTATTAAAGGAGGAATACCAGCAAAAGAAAATAAAGTGATTGCTAAACTCAATGCTAAAATAGGATTTATATAATAATATCCTTTCAACTGATCTATAAGTTGAATAGGGGAATTATTTATATCTTGTAAATTACCGCTTTTTTCATTACTCTCATTACCATTCATTTCATTAATTTCTTTAATATTTTGATTAATCGCTTCACTATAAATCTGTTCTTTATTATTATCTGTAGAATTGTCATTATACACATAACAATATAAAGAATAACCAATAGTTATAATTAACATAAAAGCATTTAAATTAGATATAGAATACTGAATTAAGTAAAACATAAAAGCTTGTGTTGATTCAACAGTGTGTATACTTAAGCCTAATAATATAAACCCTACATGAGATATAGTACTAAAGGCAAAAAGTCTTTTTATTCTAGACTGTGTTAATCCTACAACTGTTCCTACAACTAAAGATAAAAGAGAACTAAATAGTAAACTTGTTGTTCAAGAAAAATCCATATCAAATATAGATTTACCTGTATAATGAACTAATTCTAATAGAAAAATAAATATAGAAATTTTTGCTATTATAGCAACAAAAGTTGTAACAATAGTAGGTATAGAGTCATATACATCAGGGCTTCAAAAATGGAATGGTGCAGCTGAAACTTTAAATAAAAATCCTACTGCCATAAATAATAAACTTATATGAATATAATAAGGTTTATATCAGTAAAGTAAGCCTGTAAGATGATCTTTACTTGCGTTTGATATACTAGTTATTATATACAAACTATCTAAGTTTGTAGTACCCGAATTTGCATAAAGTAAAGCTGTACTTAATAATATAAAACAGGATGATAACCCTCCTAGTAAAAAATACATAAGACCACCTGATGTTGCTGGTTCTGAATCTCTATATATAGTAGATAATAAGTATAATCCATAACTTTGTAACTCTATTGAAAGGAATATAGATACAAGATCACTTGTAGATATTAGGAAAACACTTCCTGTAACAATAAATAAAATAATCAATGAATATTCAATAATTTTAAATTGTTCTCCCATTTTATTAGTTATTAAAGTCCCATAATATATTAAATTTGTAAATAAAAGTTTGCTTGGTGAGCTATATTCTTTTAACCAAACTTTTCTAGGATAAAAAGAAGTTAATAATAAAATAGCGCTAGATGTTAAGAAGATAAAAATATGAAAAGAATTTGTAGTGGCTGTAGTATAAAATAACCCTCCAAATATACCTATACCTTTAGCTAAGAATAAAAGGGATAAATTATCATAAGCTATAATGGTTGAAATAAGTAATATTGTAATAGTTATTCTTGAATACAGAATTGATTTGTCTCGTCTAGATGTAATTGAATTTGATAATAATAATAGTATTAATGAATTAAACAACATAGCTAAGAATAGAGAGATTCGAACTCCCACTAGTATGTATACCTTTAGTACTTTTTCTTTTGATTATAACAATAAAAAGAATATAAATTTACTACTAGTTTGCTTTCATTATTCTTAAAAAAAAGGGGTATAAATTTAGTACTTATTTTCTTTCATTTTTTATAAAAAAAAATGAAAAATTGGCTAAAGTGTTAACTTAACGATTTTACTTAAGATCCTCAATAGTATATAGAAACAAATAAGAATAGTCATACAACATCAACAAAATGTCAGTAAAGAATTCCAGCTTCTAACCCTAAATGATGATTGTTTGTAACATGATATGCTAATACACGTCATAGACCAACTGCTAAGAAAATTGTACCAATTATAACATGGAATCCGTGGAACCCAGTTCCAAAGTAAAAACATGATCCAAAAGCACCATCTGAGATAGTGAATGATGATACTGAGTATTCAACACCTTGTAAAGCTGTAAAAATAATTGCTAATATAACTGTATATAATAAACCATATAAAGCTTTACTTCTTTTACCATTAATTAAGAAATGATGTCCATATGTTACAGTAAACCCTGAAGAAAGTAGAATAACTGTATTTATTAATGGTAATTCAAAAGGATCAATAGCTTCTATACCCATTGGTGGTCACATAGCACCTAATTCTACTGCAGGAGAAAGAGCGCTATGGAAAAATGTTCAAAATATAGCTAAAAAGAATAAAGCTTCAGATACAATAAATAAAGCAACACCTATATTTAGCCCTCTTTGTACAGCTAAAGTATGATGACCTATGTAAGTACCTTCTGCTATTATATCTCTAAATCAAAAAGACATTGATAACACTAATACTGTTAAGCTTAGTATTAAATTATATCCTGCATATTCAAATCCATGGAAAGATAGAACGGCAGATGTTGTAAGGCTTAATAAGCTAATTGATGTGTATAAAGGTCATGGAGAAGGAGATACTAAATGAAAAGGATGTGCCTGAAAATTACTTCTATTTAAGTTTAACATAATTTTTATTAAAATTTCATAATACATCTTTTTTATTTGTAAACACACTCAAAATACAATTTTACCCTTTTTCCTTTTTTGTAAAAACATTTTTTACATATTTATATAATTAAAATAACTCCTACATAATATAAAACTACTTTTATAGTAAAGATAACTACAGAATAAACAAATTACTTTTATTTATTATAATAATATTATTCTACTATTAAGTTTTATAAAAAAAAAGAATTATCACATCTATATTCTTTAATATTTTAGTTAACTTAATAATTAACAAAGAATTTGTATTCAATTTTAAAAAAGTTTTTTTTAATATGTACTTTTAAAATTTCTATTCGTATTTTTATTCATGTTGTTATTCGTATTGGTATTTGTATTCGTACTATTAATAGTTACAATTCCTTTTCTTAATATTTAAGGAATATAACTCATTCTTTTATATAAATTAATTATTCTCATTATCATTGTTATCATTTTTTTAGAATATTTTATCTAAAAAAAAATAGGTCATTGTTATCAATCAACTAGAAGGTAGTGCGGAGGACAGATTCTACAATATACATTAATTAAACAATTAATAACCAGCAATAGTAGGATATTCTATCCAATCCATCTTTTTTCAAAATTTTCATCTCGAGCGGGTTTTATAATCATATTTTTTTTAATTATAATATATAATAGTAATGTTATGAGTATACTTAAAATGAATATGAATGAAAATATATAATTTTTTCTCATTGAATAGAATTATAACATTTCACTATATTTATATATCAAAAAAGTAGATTAGTAACATAAAATTTTTATTAATTTAACTTGTGAAAAAAAAACATTTTTATATAAAAAAAGATTGTTTGAGTATAAGGAAAAAAATTAGAATAAGAAAAATATTTTATAAACAAAAATACAATTAAAAAAAAAATTATTTTTTTTAACCAGAAATCTATTTTTATATAAATTTACTCCTCACTAGTTCAATGGTAGAATGAGATACTTCTAATATCACGATCTGAGTTCGATTCTTGGGTGAGGTATATAGATAAAATAATTTTTTCGGAAAAACAATATAGTTGTATAACTATAGTAAAATATTACAATTTTTTATTATTTGAGTTTGATGATGGCTCTGATTGAACGCTATGCAAATGCTTGACACATGCTAATCGAACGTCAATATTTAATTTGTATTAATTAGGTATATTGAAGTGGTGTACAGGTGAGTAAGTGGTATTATCGCTACCTAGGAGTAAGGTAAAATAAATCCCTTATAATTACAGTTTACTATTTAGTTATTAAAAATAAGTCTTAATATCAATTCAATAGATCTGTTCTATTAAAAAGATAAGATGAAAAATAAGTTAATAATGTGAATAGTATTTGTAAAAAAGAAATAGTATTTCGCTCTTAGTTGATTATTAATAACCATCGGATAAGTAGTAAGTATGGTAATGGCATATTTAGCTTATGTCCGTAGTCAGGACTGAGAGGTCTATTGACCACACTGGGTCTGAAAAAACCCCAGTGCGTGTAGTACAGCAGTGAGGAATTTTGGTCAATGGCCTAACGGCTGAACCAGCAACTTGCAGGAATGAGAGTTAACTTTTTAAAATTTGTTAACTTGCTTGACTAGGTCTTATAAAATTCTGGATAAAGCTTATTATGAAAACTTTATATCCATAGGTCTCGACCAAATCTTGTGCCAGCAGTCGCGGTAAGACAAGGGAGACGAGTGTTATTCATCTTTAACAGGTATATAGGGTACCTAGACGGTGTACAAAGGCTTTTATAAGTACCTGTTACACTTGAGTTTGATATGTGAGAGGAATATGTCGGAATTGTTGGTGTAAAGATGAAATTTGCTAATACCAATAGGACTGATAACGGCGAAGGCAAACCTCTATGTACATATACTTCTTTTCTAAAATAAAATGGAATATTATGAACAATAATATTTTAACATTTCATAACAGAATATTATTATATTCTATAATAATATAACAGAAATTAAGTAGTATAACTGACGTTGAGGGACGAAGGCTCAGAGAGTGAAGAGGATTAGATACCCCCGTAGCCTGGGCAGACAATGATGAGTGCCATAGGTTGGCTTTAGGCGGAACTATAAATGAAAGTGGAAGCACTCCACCTCAAGAGTAATGTGGCAACGCAGGAACTGAAATCATTAGACCGTTTCTGAAACCAGTAGTGAAGTATGTTATTTAATTCGATGATCCTCGAATAACCTTACCACAATTTGAATGACCCATTTTAAATCAAAATGGACCACATGCGTTGCATGGCTGTCTTCAGTTAATGTCGTGAGATTTGGTTAGGTCCATTAAATTAACGTAAACCCTTGTTTTATTTATTAGAATAAAGCAGTTCTCCGCTTACAATTGGATATGATAATAGGGATTAAGACAAGTCATCATGGCCTTAATATTGTGGGCTATAGACGTGCCACATATGCCTTTACAAAGGGATGCAATAATGCGAATTGGAGCTAATCCCTAAAACAGGATAAAGTATGGATTGTAGTCTGAAATTCGACTGCATGAAAAAGGAATTACTAGTAATCGTGAGTAATCACATCACGGTGAATTTTATCTCAGATAGGTACTAACCACTCGTCAGGCGCTGAAAGGAGTATGTGCAATAAGTTTGGTAGCTGCGGATTGTTATTCTAAATTTACAGGTTTAGATCTTTCGGCAGAAATATCTTCGTATGCGTGACTCTAATTGGTGTTAAGTCGAAATACGGTTCGGGTTGGGGAACTAGCCCGGGATAAATTAAAAATAACGATAAACCAAAAAAAGTCTGTGCAAGGAGCATAAATAGATTATTTATTTATACGGTTCGAATCCGTAAACAGGTTTATAAGAAGTTTATATGATTATCTATTAGAAATTTGGAGAAAGGGTTTATACTAAATGCTATATAATTTGTTTTATACTATTTAGCTTATTTGTCCCATTTATTTTTATTTATTATACTTATATGATTTATTAAATAAATTAAATTGATTTTATTAAATGAATTTATTTGATTTTATCTTGATTTTATTTAAAAACGAAACTTTTATAAAAGGGAATAGAATCCGAGTGCTGGAATTGGTAGACAGGACAAATTTAAGCTTTGTTGACGTTATGTCGTGAACGTTCAAGTCGTTCTTCGGATATAAGGTAATAATGTTTAAAAGGGTATTTGCAGCCCACTCATTAATATTAAAATAACTTAAATAAACGATAATAAATATATTTATGTCTGATAAACTATATGCCAACTATAATAACTAACTGGAATACTTATATAGCTATTTACTAAAATTAGTAATAGCACTTTTTTTTGAAAATATAATATGCAATACATTTTTAATCCAAAAGCGAGCGCATTTAGTAATAATATTTTTGCCATAATAAATTTATACTATCCTTATTAAATATAGAATATAGTATTTTGAATATACGGTATAAATAATTGAAATATAGTTTTGATTATTAAAATAAAACTTTTAAGCTAATATTGTTTTATTTATTTAGTAGTATAAAATTTGTCATATTAACAAACAAGATCTTGTAAATAAACAGTTATATAGCTATTATTTATTGTTGTAACTTATCTAGTTTTATAGTATAGTTATAAAATTATAAATGTAACTGAATAAAAAGGTTATTACATAAAAAAAGGAGAGTTCCTTTATTGGTAAGAAGGGTTGAGCTGTAAACTCAATAGCAGTACGCTTTTAAGAGTTCGAATCTCTTGTCTCCTATAATGTTGTTATTGAGTTTTTGTTATATTAAAAATATAATATAGTATATAAAGTATATATATTTTAATAGTCTTTAGCTTAAGGCTAGAGTGGAAAACTGTTAATATTAAAATAAAGGTTTGATTCATTTTAATAGCCTTTATAGCTCAACGGTAGAGCAGGATACTGTTAATATTCTGATAAATGTTCGATTCATTTTAAAGGCTTTAAGTTATTATAAAGGGTTTGATCTACTGTAAGGGCCTTGTTTTATTCTATAAAACAGTTTATAGCATTTTTTGTAAACTCTAAATAAATTTATATCAAGTTTTCTTAAAAAGTTATCCTCTTAAATCTTTCATTTATCATCTAATAGATTTTTTTTCTTTCAAACAATTTTACGAGTAATTACAGTGGACATTGTCTGCTATAGAAAAAGTATTGCTCGTCCATAGTTATGAAAAGGTAATTAATGATTTTATATGTTGTATATAGTTAATGAAATGACATTTAATGGTTATGATGCAATTAGCTTAGATATTTTATACATTATTGCTATTTTGTTAGGTATATTTGTTATTATAAGTAAAAACCCTATTGTATCTGTTTTATTTTTAATAGGTTTATTTTTATGTATTTCTGCTTATTTAATTTTAACAGGATTAAATTTTATAGGGTTATCTTATTTATTAGTATATGTAGGAGCTGTATCTATACTGTTTCTATTCATATTAATGTTAATAAATGTTAGAGTATCTGAATTACTTGTAGAGAATATTAATAGCATACCTTTAGCTATCATAGTAGGTAGTTTTTTTAATTATTTTGTTAATAATGTTTTACCCTACATGGTAATGACTAATAATATATTTTATCATTTTAGTGTTAGAAAAAAATTAACAAATGTAACGTCTGTTTCATGAGATGAATATTTAGCAGAAACTTCTCATATAACAAGTATAGGAAATATTTTATATGGTAATTATTCTATATGATTAATCATAACATCCATTATCTTATTATTAGCAATGGTAGGTTCTATAGTTATCACTTTAAAACCAGAAACCGATATTAATGAAGAATCCGATGTTGATGAAGAATCCGATGTTAATCAAAAATAAACAAATAATGAATTATTAAATGTTTTTTTTATAAATTCATTATTAAAAAAAAAAAGAAATTAGCTCAATTGGTAGAGCATCCGTTTTACACGCGGCAGGTTAAGTGTTCGAATCACTTATTTCTTATTATTTATTTATATTAGGTAAATATATTTATGGAGATCTTAGCTTAATGGTAAAGCGTATGACTTTTAATCATTCTCATAAGGGTTCAAGTCCCTTAGATCTTAATGTACACGGCTGTAGGTTAATGGTAGACCACTCGTCTTCCAAACGATTTGTACCGATTCGAGTTCGGTTGGCCGTATAGGGTCAGTAACTTAATGGTAGAGGACTTTCTTGTCACGAAAGTAGATATCGGTTCAAGCCCGGTCTGACTCGTAACTATTAAATTTAAGAATTATTTATTGAATAATAAATTTAACACTATTATTCTTAAAATACATTTAACTGTGCTAATTTTTACAATACATTTAATTGTATTTTATTAAAAATATTTTTAACTAAGTTAGTTTACAATAAGTTTAACTATATTTAATACATATATAACTGTTTTATTTATAGGGTAATTTTTAATTGTAAAGTGAATACCTATTCTAAATTTTTATTAATAAATTATAAGAACTATGTAATTTACATAAATTCCTATAAACTTTAAAATCATAAGTTCTAAAAATTATCATAATGATTCGATTTTTTTTAATAAAAAGGAAAAGTTGCTATAGGTAAGGCGAGATATTTGCTAAATATTGTGTTTAACACCTGGTGGTTCAAATCCACTCTTTTCCGAAAATAAATAACATGGTTTAAAATATTGTAAAAATAATACTAAATTTAGAGTTTAAATTTAAATATAAAATTATTATTAATAATAAAAGAGTATATCTTAGTAAAAAAAAGGTGTTACTAATTAAAAAAAAAAAAAGAGTATAGTTTAATTGGTAAAATAGGAAGCTTCAAACTTCAAATTTCCAGTTCAAGTCTGGATGCTCTTGTTAAAGCATATTATTGTTAAAATATACTCTAAATATTATAATTATAATCGTTTTAATTAATTATTTTTAATGTTTTATCTTTTTTTATTAACCGTTTTAAATATATTTTATATATATTATATATATATAAGGTTCCTTAGCTTAATAGGTAAAGCGCATTTTTGATAAGGATGTGATCGACGTTCAATTCGTTGAGGAATCAATAAGGTGCGTTAGTTAAATTGGTATAATGACATGCTACGGACATGTTCTTACAAGTTCGAGTCTTGTACGCACTTATACTTTTAACGTTAAGAATGAATTTAACTGTTCATTCTTCAATTTAATGTAAATATTTGAGTCTTTACGCACTTGTACTTTTAATAGTATTTATTTGTGTGTACTATAAGTATTTTTAGAAAAAAAGTATTTCTTTTAAGAATATTTATCTTAACAAAAATATTTATCTTAAAAAAAAATATTTTATTTTAAGAAAAGGAATTATAGTAAGATATTTTTATATTAGATTACTTTAAAATATTAAAAAAAATATATAGATTAAAAAGAGAATTGACTGAGTGGTTTAAAGTGATAAGCTTGAAACTTATTTGATTGAAAAATCACATCCGTTCGAATCGGATATTCTCTGTTCCGTCTTACATATGTATTATCTTTTTTGATATAAATGAATAAATTATCCTATATTTATATAGAGTTAATCTATATATTTATACAAATTGTTATAATGTAATACTAAATGTATATTCACTATACTAAACGGGTTAGAGCCAGGTTGGTTAGGCGCCTCATTTGGGTTGAGGAATAGTTATGTTCGAATCATAATAACCCGAAATATTATTATAAATGGTTTATATAAAAATATATAGTAATGTATTTGATATGTAATGTATTATTTCATTAATTTTATTACCTTAATAATATCTTATTCAGATGGTATTAATTGCAATCGATCTTAGAAATGTCTCGAAACTTAGGAATCGATTTTTAAGATGTCTCGAAACGTTGATACTTTTATCTGATATATTATAAGAATGAAATTTATGGCAAGTATATAAAGAGACTATTATGGAGAATATACTGTATATTAAACCTTTAGCACCTGGAGTAGTATGTAATCATGCTTTTTATTAAAAAAATTAAGTATATTACATATAAGGACTAAAGGTAGAAAATTTTCTAAAAAAAAACGGAGTGAATTGAAGTATCTTATTAGCTTCAGGAAAATAAATCAAACGAGATTCTATTAGTAGTGTGAATGAAAATAGATATAGGCTTAAAGTAAAATGGATACATCTGTTTGAATATAGGGGAACCTTCCTCTAAGCCTTAATATAATATACAAGAAATAGAGAAAAGTACTGTGAAGGAAATTACGTAAACAGTAGTCTTATAAGCAGCTCAAGATATGTTTAATAAACATATGAGAGTGTACCTTTTGTATAATGGGTCAGCAAGTTCTAGTTAGATGCAAGCAAATTAGGATTAGTAGTGATATAGGATAATTATTAAGCTACAATAAAAAAAAATCCATTTGCCCAGATAATCCAATTATTAAGTAATGAATTAGTATCTAATTAGAGACCCGAAGAGTAGTGATCTTACCATGGTCAGGCTTATAAAAGGCCGAATGGGTTATCGTTGTAAAGATATCCAAAGAACTGTGGTAAGTTAGTGAAAGACAATCCTGACTACTATAGCTGGTTTTCCGCGAAACATATGTAAGTATGTAGTTTAAAGCACATCATAGCAGGTACAGAACTGTAATCTCGGACAACTTGTACATTATAACTCATGAATAAGAGTTTCTCTTAGGGTTGTAATGACTTGTGCATATGGGGGGGTCGTGAAGACTCTATTCGCGAGTATTTGCTCTCGGAAGGGCAATGATGAATGTTGGACTATCAGACATTTAACGATAAGGTTGTATGTCAAAAGGGAAACAGCCCAGAACAAGTGTTTAAGGTTCCAAAGTTTTTGTTAAGTGAAAGTAAGGAAGTATTTAAACAATACAACTAGGAAATAGGCTTAGAAGCGGCCATTTTTTAAAGATCTCGTAACAGAGCACTGGTTCAAAAGGTTAATTTATTAACCTAATTAGTTAAAAGCGCCGAAGATATAACGGATCTAAAACAAAACACCGACACCTTGTCCATAATAAAAAGATTAGGTTAAATCCTTTTTAATATACTTAAAAAAAATGATTTAAGTATTATTTATGGGGTAGCGGAACATTGGGTAAATGAAACTAACTTTAGATAGAATGGTTCAGGTTATTTTTATAAAATTTATAATTTATATAAAAAAAAAACATGGAAAAATAAAAATCAGATAAAAACAATTTCTGTACTATCGACTCTTACGGTTACATTTGTAATCCGTTTGGTTAAAAAAAAGAAAGGAATTCTATAATATCCCAAGTGAGAATGCTGACACGAGTAACGAAAAAGAGTACCTTTTTTTTCAAATTTTTCAATTTTTATTGAAAAAAGGATAAGGGCGCGATCCCCAAAGGTGCAATCCCTTTGGGAGCAATCCCCTTTAAAAAAAAGGATAATCTCTCGCCTTAAGCTTATGGAATTTATAGAATCGGTCTCTAAATTGAACCTAAAGGATAAAATGATGAGGATGAGGTAGTATGTTAACAACATAAAGAGTATAATGTTCTGGAAAAAAACATATGAGAATACCGTACCTAAAAACTACCACAAGTAAGCTAGTAGAGAATACGAAGGCGTTTGAGCTAACAATCATTAAGGAACTCGGCAAATTGACACCGTAACTGAGGGAGAAGGTGTGCCATTCCTACTGATTAATATCAGTTTAGGAAGAGGAGACATAAAATGGTGTTGCACGACTGTTTAATTAAAACACAGCACTTTGCGTAAGATGTAAATCAATGTATAGAGTGCGCTATCTGCCCAATGATGGCTGGTTAACGGATTTACTTAGGTGACTAAAACAATCTAGGTTTTGAAGGAACCCCCATTTAATGGCGGCCTTACCTATGAGGGTCCTAAGGTAGCGAAATACCTTGGCATTTAAATGATGTCGCGCATGAATGATCTCACGATGCAACAGCTGTCTCAATGATTGGCTCAGTGAAACTGGAATGGCAGTGAAGATACTGCCTATCTCTAGATAGACGAGAAGACCCCATGCAGCTTTACTGTTACTAGTTATAGGGTATAATGTAACAGGTATTAGTGAATAAGGTAGTTGAATGACATAATTGAAACACCTTTACTCTGGTTGTTATATCAGTAGAATAGGTTATTATTGTAACTGACGTCTGAATGTAATCCAAAAAAGGAGATAATACTCAGGAGACAATGGCTAGCAGATGGTTTATGCGGGGCACAGATCCCATAAAGAGTACCTGGGAGTATCCAAATTTATTATTGTAATAAGCTATACGCAATTTATATAAGGCTTTAATTGTCATATATATTTGAATTTATATAATTATTATATTTAGTTTGTTATTTTTTATATTTACAGAGTTTTCTAAAAAAAAATCGTATCTATAACTAATTCAGTTATATCTCTATTTAAGTTAGAATTTAAACAATTTAATATAAGTAAGATTTTACCTATGTGGAAAATAGGTGTATATAGGGTATTAGTAATATATGTTTAATATATAATATTATAATACGATTAGTTATTTTTTTTTATAAAAATGATATTGATATATACTTCCAAAGTTTAATGGCTTAATCTTGCTTTACTGTTCGACATACACGTCCATCAGTTGCGTAAGCAGGGCATAAAGACCGCAAGACGCAGTAAGGAAAGGTCTTGTATTATTGAAAAAAGCTACGCTGGGGATAACAGGCTAATTGCGCCAGAGAGTACAAATTGAGTGCGCAGTTTGGCACCTCGATGTCGGCTTAGCTCATCCACATGAATGCAGGAATCATGAAGGGTACGACTGTTCGTCGATTAAAGAGCTACACGAGCTGGGTTAAATACGTCGTGAGACAGTATGGTTTCTATCTTCTAGAGGAAATTAGAGTAAAATAAGGATAGCCCCTTCGTACGAAAGGAGTTGGGTATGGTAACCTATGGTTTACCTGTTGTTTATACGCTGAATATTAATCGTAAAAATATGAAAATAGGTTTTTTTTAAATAAAAGTAATGTAAATGAATTCAAAATCGTTTCCTATTGTAATATAGAATTGAGGTTAATACTTTTATACTCAAGTATGTAAGTAATCTAGTATAGGCAGGGCAGGAAAGCTATGTTAGTCAAGATAAGTGCTGAATGCATCTAGGCACGAAGCTTGCCTTAGGATACTCTTAGAAACGTAGTATAACATTACGACTCCAGATTATTATATTGTTACAAATAGTTAACTCTATAATAATGCGAATAAGGAGGGATAGGCTTTGGCTGAAAGGGCTTTGATGTTCTTAGGTATAAAGTACTAAGTGCTAGGTAAACCTTATTTTTATAAAATAATTATAAGTCGAGTTTCTAGCTAATTCTTACTAACTAAATAACATACTTATCATTAAAAAAATACTTTATTTAGCCTGGTTTGCATAATAGTAATGCACCCGTTTTGTAATCGGAAGATATGAGTGCAATTCTCGTACTGGGCTATTTATATAAATCTATTTATTTGTAAAGATATATAATATATATCTATATATATATATATACTGTACCTATATATATTACACCTAATTACAATTATTCATGCGGATTAATGTAATAGTAACATAACTGGCTCATGACCAGTAAATAGAGGTGCAAATCCTTTGTCCGCATATTTAAAGGCCATAGCTTAGTAGGTAAAGCAAGCTGCTCATAATAGCTCAGATGAGTGTTCGAATCATTCTGGCCTTATACGGAGGTTAATATAAACTATTATTTTATATTTATTTAGGTTTAAGTTTTAATATAGGTTCTAAGGCCCAATAGTCAAGTGGTTAAGACGTAACATTTTCACTGTTAAACGCGCGGGTTCGATCCCCGCTTGGGTCTAAAAGTAATTCATAATATTGTTATTATATATTGACTTAAGGGGATATAGTTTAATTGGTAAAACTGCGATTTTGCATATCGTTATTTTAGGATCGAGTCCTAATATCTCCATATACGGTTAAATAGACTAAACTCGATAATCTTTTTATAGTTTGCAATAGTTAAATTACAATCTAATTTCAATTGTAAAGTACAATTCTTTATTAAAACATGTATACTACGCTTTTACATAAGACATTTTAGAGTATTGTGAAAAATAAAAGCTTATTTTTAAAAGCAGTATTCTATGTATAAATTAAGTCCTATATATAAAATATATAGAATAGCAGGTTCGTCCTTAGGATTTACATATTCAGAAAAAACAAGCCTGAGAAGCTCAATTGGCTGAGCGGAGCTCTGAAGATGCTTAGGTTATAAGTTCGAATCTTATCTCAGGCAATAGTTTGTTTTACGTTTAGTAAACTTATTAAAATTATTTATTATTTATAAAGTAGATATTATAAATACATTAGTATTGAGTAAAATGGAACTCTTAAGATCTTTAGGTTATATGTTCAAATCTTATCTCAAACATATTATTTAAACAATCTTTATATAATAGATTCATAAATATATACAGGCTAATCACATTTCAATTTTTATGTTTATTAATGATAATAACACTAAACTTATGTGATTTAGAACCTATCTAAGCATTTTTTAGGGTTTTTAAGTATATATAAAATATATATATACATCTGTATTTTTATATAAGTTATATTTTTATAATATATAATACTTTAATTTTTTTAAGATATATTTATATACTAATATAAAATTATTATATAAACATAAAAAAAATGGGTATGCTGAAATTGGTAGACAGGTCCCGCTTAGGACGGGGTGAAATTAATTCATATAAGTTCGAGTCTTATTACCCATAAAATCATTTAAATATATTATACTCTTTAATTCATATGTTAAATTTTTGAATAATATATTCATAATTCTTAATATGTAGTAGACTAATGGTAAGTCATAAATTTTTGGTATTTACTTATGGGTGTTCGAATCACCCCTACATAGTAAAGGTGGATATAGTTCAATTGGCAGAACAACTGTATGTGGCACAGTAAGTTCCCTGTTCGATTCAGGGTATCCTCCCTATAAAATAATAATTCTTGTATACTTATATTTATTATAATTATAGTTGTTTATATTATAATTAGATTTATTTATAAAATAACACAATCTTATTACATTAACTGAAAAATCTAATACTCTATAATACTTAAATATACTTACATTGTTAGTATAAAATAGATATTATAACTATTATATACAAAACGATATGCCAGGATAGTTCAATTGGTAGAACATTAATTTCATGCATTAATAGTGGGAATTCAAATTTCTCTCCTGGCTTACACCAATTTTTAAAAAGAATAATGAAAGCAAACTAGTAGTAAATTTATATTCTTTTGATTAAAAGAATCAAAAGAATATAATATACATAATATATACAGTACTAGTGAGAGTTCGAAGCTCTCTATTCTTATCTATGTTTAATTCATTCATAGCATTTTTATTATTATCAAATTCAATTACATCTAGACGAGACAAATCAATTTTGTATTCAATAATCTCTATAGTTTTACTTATTTTAACTATTATAATTTATGATAATTTATCAATTTTATTATTAGCTAATAATACAGGTAGGGTTGTAGAAGTATTTTATAATACAGTCACTATAAATTATTATTTTATTTTTATTTTGTTAACAACAAGTATTATCTTATTGTTAAAAAATTTTTATGCTAAAAAGGTTTGGTTAAAGGAGTATATCATCTGACCAAATAAATTTTTAGTAATTAGCACCATATCACACATAGGTTTTTTATTGTTAGAGCTTAAGTTTTATATAGGAGATCCAACTATACTTTTCTCCTCTTCTAATCTTTTAAAGGGATCTTCTTTTTATAGAGGAAAAGGTAAGCAAAAGGCTGAAAACAATAGTTCTGAGATTTCAGATAAACATTCTGACTCTGGTTCTGATTCTTTTTCTGATTTATATACTAAATCAGAAGATGATTTAGATAAAGCCCGTACAATATCACGACTACCTAATAAACCCGGGGAATCTTCTAATACGAATTTATCTACATATTCTCCGACAGAAACTACTGATATTTATTCATTAGCAAATAATATTCAACTTTGAAAAATATACACTGATAGATTCAAAATTAAGGCAAGAGATTACAATGATAGAAAAGAAAAATTAGAAAAAGAAGGGAATAACGATCCTAAAGAGATTGAAAAACTAAATGTGTCTAAAGAAATAACCGAAGAAATGAAAATACGTATTGCAAAAATTCAACTTTTATTAGGTGATGTTGATCCTCATGATCAATATCCTCCTTCTACAACTAGTTCTGGATCCGATTATTCTTCAGATGATTCGTATTCTAGTTCTGAAATAAAATCTAATAAAAAAGTCAAATACCAAGATTTTAATACTAGATCTAACTTTATTATATTATTTTCAACACTTAACTTTGGATTATATCGTATGTTAGTTATTAGATTTTTGTCCATTATGTTTACAGTTATTTATTTATTCATTATAGAGTTTAGTTTATGTCCTAATATATATATATCTATAGTTTATATTAAAATTAGTATTACACAATTATTAAGTATAGTTTTTATTAAAAATTTAATTAAACTATGTATAAAATGAAAAGATGCTATTATTAATCTGTATTATAGCTATTTATATAAAGACTATTTTGTTATCTATACAAATGTATATATTTCAGTTATTATCATACTAATATATTTAGGTGATTTTAATGATATTTATACTTTATATATATAATATATATATATATATATATATCGCAATTATTTTTGTATGTTCTTACTATTTTCAAAAAATATTTTTTTGTAAGTATAGTTTAATTAAAAAAGTTTTTGAATAACTCAAAAAAACTAAATCCATTTTTTGTTTTTATAAACAGATTAGTAATATTATATGTAAAATATACATAAATTTATGTATATAATTTATATAAATATTATAAATTAATATAAATTCTTCTATAACATTATTATTAATAATAAAAAAAAGGGATATGTTGCATACGGCTATGCATTTTGATTGCAGATCATAAATATAAGGTTCGACTCCTTCATGTCCCTATATTTATTAAAAATAAAAAATACTAATTAATAAAAAAAAATTTTAAATAAACCATTTATAAGGTAAATTGCTTTTGTTTATATAATATAAATAAAACCTTAATTTACTTTTTATAGGTTAACACCTTTAAACGTGAATAGTAAATAAAAAAATTTTTTCAATCAAGAGTAATTTACTTCAAGCAATAATAAACTCATTTATTTCTTTTTTTGAAAAATAATTAATTAATGTGAGCCCTAATATATATATGGATATACGTATGTAGCTCAGGGTTAGCAAGAATATAAAAAATAAGGATCCTTATTTTTTTTTATAAAATACATTAAAATCATGACTATTCATTATTACTTAAATGATAAATATGAGGCCATGTGATTCACATATAGAACAAAAAAAATTTTTTTTTCAGAACATTATTTGGTTATATTGATTCATTTTTTTAATTATAAATATTATTGAGGCCAATGTGTGTAATTCCGTTTTAGTAAGAATTAAAAAAAAATAACGATTCACATTTATTAAATATTCTTTCTTACCGTTTTTTTTTATAAATGGTAATAAATGGCAAATTATATATATATATTCTTACTATGTATAATAAAGTGTATACTTTACAAAAATTACTATTTAAAGTGTATGCTTTTTAGTACTATATTTATATAGTACTTGTCATTTAAATAATGTTATTTTTAAAAGTACTTTTACAATATTTCTATACAATGTTTTTACAACATAAGGTATAGATAATAAATTAAAAGTAAAGTACATTCATACCTTGTTTTTTGTATTCTAAAAATAACGTTAATACCTTAAAGTTGTGTGACCCCTTTATCGAATCCCATAAGTTACGCCTTTAAGAAAAATGTTATATTATCTAAACAAGATATTTATGATAATTTAAATTTAAAAACATCTGGGATAAGTATGTGATTTGAAAGATGATTTTTATCTTCAAATGCTAAAGATATTGGAGTATTATACTTAATATATGCTTTATTTTCAGGTTTAATAGGAACTGCCTTTTCTGTGTTAATAAGATTAGAGCTTTCAGGACCTGGTGTTCAGTATATTGCTGATAATCAATTATATAATAGTATTATTACTGCTCATGCTATTATTATGATTTTCTTCATGGTTATGCCAGCTTTAATTGGAGGATTTGGAAATTTTTTACTTCCTCTAGGATTGGGAGGTCCTGATATGGGATTCCCTAGACTTAATAATATAAGTTACTTATTATTAATTCCTAGTATCGTTCTTTTCTTATTTGCAGGGGGGATAGAAAATGGTGTAGGTACAGGATGAACTCTATATCCACCTTTATCAGGTATACAGAGTCATAGTGGTCCAAGTGTTGATTTAGCTATATTTGGGTTACATCTTTCTGGTATATCAAGTCTTCTTGGAGCCATGAATTTCATGACAACTACATTTAATATGAGAAGTCCTGGAATAAGATTACATAAATTAATTTTATTTGCATGAGCGGTTGTTATTACAGCTGTTTTATTACTTTTATCTTTACCTGTTTTAGCCGGTGGAATTACAATGGTGTTAACAGATAGAAACTTTAATACTTCATTCTTTGAGGTAGCAGGTGGTGGTGATCCTATATTATACCAACATCTTTTCTGATTCTTCGGTCATCCTGAGGTTTATATTTTAATTATTCCAGGATTTGGTATAATAAGTACTACAATTTCAGCTAATTCTAACAAAAGTGTTTTTGGATACCTTGGAATGGTTTACGCCATGTGTTCTATTGGTATTTTAGGGTTTGTAGTTTGAAGTCACCACATGTATACTGTTGGTCTTGATGTAGATACAAGAGCATATTTTACAGCTGCAACTTTAATTATTGCAGTGCCTACTGGTATTAAAATATTCTCTTGATTAGCTACTTGTTATGGTGGTTCTTTACAATTTATACCATCATTATTATTTGCTTTAGGTTTTGTATTTATGTTCACAATTGGAGGGTTAAGTGGTGTAGTTCTTGCGAATGCATCACTTGATGTTGCTTTCCACGATACTTACTATGTAGTTGCTCACTTCCACTACGTTTTAAGTATGGGGGCTGTATTTGCCTTATATAGTGGATGATACTTCTGAATTCCTAAAATTTTAGGATTAGATTATAACTTAACTTACTCTAAAGCTCATTTCTGAGTTTTATTTATAGGGGTTAATTTAACTTTCTTCCCTCAACATTTCCTAGGATTACAAGGTATGCCTCGTAGAATTAGTGATTACCCTGATGCTTTTACAGGTTGAAACTTTATTAGTAGTATTGGTTCTGTTGTATCTGTAATTGCCACAGCACTTTTCTTACATATTGTATATTTACAACTTGTAAAAGGTAAAGCTATCTTCGGATATCCTTGAGCCGTTCCTCAATTATTTAGTGATTACTTACGTATACTTAAAGATAAATGTGCTCCAGGTTTAGAATGAGCATTACACAGCCCACCTAAACCTCACGCATTTACTAGTTTACCTTTACAAAGTAGCGGTGTATTAAGCTTTATTTTTATAGGAATAAGTAGTTTATTTACTATTTCAACTGAATTCTTATGTGACGCACCTAGAGCCTGAGGACTTTATTTCCAAGATAGTGCTAGCCCACAAATGGAAGCATTAGTAGAATTACACGATAATATTATGTATTATTTAGTTGCTATATTATTTAGTGTAGGTTGAATACAAGGAGCTATAATTAAAAATTTTGATAGTACAAAAGCACCTATTAGTAACAAATATCTTAACCACGGGACATTAATAGAATTAATATGAACTATAACTCCTGCTTTAATTTTAGTATTAATTGCTTTCCCTTCTTTTAAATTATTATATTTAATGGATGAAGTTACAGATCCCTCATTATCAGTATTAGCGGAAGGTCACCAATGATATTGAAGTTACGAATATCCAGATTTCTTAAATAGTGATGGAGATTTTGTTGAATTCGATTCTTACTTAGTTCCTGAATCAGACTTAGAAGAAGGAGCATTAAGAATGTTAGAAGTAGATAATAGAGTTATACTTCCTGAAATTACTCACACTAGATTTATTCTTACTGCTGCAGATGTTATACATTCATTTGCAATTCCAGCATTAGGGGTAAAATGTGATGCATACCCTGGAAGACTAAACCAATTCTCTGTTCTTATAAACAGATTAGGAACATTTTATGGTCAATGTTCAGAAATTTGTGGTATCTTACACAGTTCTATGCCTATAGTAGTAGAATCTGTATCTTTGGAAAAGTTCTTATCATGACTTCAGGAACAGTAATTTTATATGTGTCTAAATCCTTTTTTTTAATAAAATAGCACCGTTAAATTTACATAACCCTAGTCCACATAAATTTTCTAGTGTAGGTTTACAATCTAGTGGTTTGGATGAAAAATCTTTTAAAGAGCTTTTATCAGAAATGAAAACAAATGTGTATTTATATAAAAAAAATTATGAACAATATAAATCTAGTCATGAGGAGTTAAAATTATTTCGTAAAGCTAAAGATTTAGATGATAAACTTACTGATAAGTCAAAAAACTGAGAAATGAAGAAAATAATGGAACAT